TAAATGGATCATTTAACGATTTGGATCGGATGGGTTCTATTTCTTCTTTTTGATAGAATCAATTATATCGAAAAAAGAAATTCCATTGCAGAGCCGTATGCAATGTACAAAAGATGCCCGTACGGTTGTTTAATTCTATTTTTTATTGTTATTTTGATTCCCCCTTACTTTAACCCAATCGTGCGATATATAGATAGAAGAACCGTTCATGATGTTATATCAATATCATCAGGGTTATGATTCACCAACCTGCTAGTTCTTTTTACGAGGCACAAGCAGGGGAATTTATCCTGGAAGCAGAAGAACTATTGAAACTTCGCGAAACTCTCACAAAAGTTTATGTACAAAGAACGGGCAACCCTTTATGGGTTATATCCGAAGATATGGAAAGGGATGTTTTTATGTCAGCAACAGAAGCCCAAGCTCATGGCATCGTTGATCTTGTAGCGGTCGAAAATTAAAATACTGGGGATTCCATATAAATATACGAATTCCGTTTCAAAATTGGAAATTTCCGTGTGAATAGAAATCATTCATAATCATAAACCATCAGGTTAAGATCGATCTAAGCCAACCCGCTCTATTCTATTTAGAATGAGATTCTATAGACATGCCATGCCAACCATTAAACAACTTATTAGAAACGCAAGACAGCCAATAAGAAATGTCACGAAATCTCCCGCTCTTCGAGGATGTCCTCAGCGTCGAGGAACATGTACTAGGGTGTATGTGCGACTCGTTCAGTTCAGATCATGAGTTTGAAGAAATGCAAAAATCTTTTCCAGTATCAACGACCACTACCGATGAATTAGGATAGATAGAGTGGAAGACGGCTATCTAATTGACTATTATATAAATAGATAAAAATGAAGATCTATCATCTACCTAATTATGTTATGAATTTATGGTTTCTATTGGTGCAAATCCAATCACTCCATTTGAGATGAGAAGGAATTCTCCATTGGTAACAAATAGTTATCCATTAAGCGGAGGAAAAAGGTTATGCTCCTATTCCTATTCTTGAAAAAACGGACTAACAGGGTCAGCTACGTAGCCAACTTTCAGAATTAAATGCCGTCACTGTATGGATAGCTTTTTTGTGAAAAGGACTATTACTTTCTAATTAGAATTGAAAAATGGATGGGTAGAGCCAAAGAGTGTGAACTATACAAGTTCACAATAAAATTCGATGAAATGAAAGAAGAGGCTCCGGTGTATAGAGAGGACCTCACCGTTTCAGAAGTTGCCATAGAAACGAGGGAACCCACTATTCTTTTTTATTTAGTAGCAGTCGAATTTCTTATTTCCAGGCGAGATACTTTGAAGAAAGAAAAAATGAAGAAAGAAAAAATCGTGGTCGGGAAGGTCATAGTCGCAAAAGCCATTGGAATTTATATTTTATATATTGGAAGAATCCGTTTTGTTATTAATCGACCGGAGGAAAAGGATGACTGAAAGAAGAGAAATCAATTAGTTATTCAAGAAAGTTTCATTTGATTCAATGACCAGAGTTAAACGAGGATATACAGCTCGAAGACGTCGAAAAAAGATTCGTTTATTTGCATCAACCTTTATAGGGGCTCATTCAAGACTTACTCGAACGACTACTCAACAAAGAATGAGAGCTTTGGTTTCCTCTCATCGAGATAGGAGCAGGAAAAAGAGAGATTTTCGTCGTTTGTGGATCACTCGGATAAATGCGGTAACTCGTGAGGATAGAATATTCTATAGTTATAGCCTATTCATCCACAATCTGTACAAGAGACAATTGCTTCTGAATCGTAAAATACTTGCGCAAATAGCCCTATCAAATAAGAATTGTTTTGATATCATTTCAAATAAAATCATCAATAATCAAATACAAATCAAATAAAGGAATAAAAGAATCTTAATAGAATCTATTATACAGGAAACAAGAATGATTGAAACAGGATTTCCCGGAGAATGGACTCCGGGAAGATAGAAGAAAAAGAAATGAAGATTTGAGTAGTAGGAATAAACGAACATCTTTCAAGAAAAAAGATTTCTTCCCCATTTTTCCTTTTTTAGAATAGAAGAATCAAATCTGGATTCTATTTTTTTTTCGAGCAAAACATTAATATGAGCTTGATTTCCTATTGGAGTTTTGAGGAGTATCTCTATTTATTTTTGGTTCTAGGACCAGTAGTTCTAGGGATCGACTCCACTCTCTCCAATTGTTTCTCATTATTACGAAAAGGTAACGAAGATAAAATACGAGCTTGTTTTATAGCAATAGTAATTAATCGTTGTTGTTTCAAGGTCAACCTATTCGTCCGTCTAGATAAGATTTTTCCTTGTTCACTAAGAAATCGACTAATTAAACTCATGTTTCTATAATCGATTCGATCCCCCGATCCAATTGGGGGTAAACGCCTACGAAAAGATCGCTTGGATTTACGAAAAGGTTGTTTGGATTTATCCATGGTTTGCTTATTCCTTGTTTGTTTATTCCTTATATATAAAAGGATCTAGAAAATAGAATTCTATTCTTTTTTCTTATTCATTTAAGATTCGACCAAAATAGGATTTGGTTTGTATTCTATATGTTAATGTTAAGATGTAAAGTTCTTACTCTTCCCGCTACTTGGAAAAATCACACACGCATTCCGTTCCATCTATTTCTTTATTTCCCCATGAATCGTATACTTTTGACAATAGCGACAAAATTTTCTAAATTCTAATCGATTGGGTGTATTGTGTCGATTCTTTTGAGTAATATATCTAGAAATGCCCGGCGATTCTTTATTGACACCCTTTCGAACACAACAGGTACATTCCAAAATCACTAGAATTCTGATATCTTTACCCTTGGCCATGAACCTCCTTTTCATTTTGGATCGACTTCACTTTAGAACTCTCTTCATTTTCTTTTTGACCCAAACCAAATAAAAAGAAAAGAAAAAAAGAATCTATATTCTATATCTATATTAATAAAAGTTACTAACTAGAAATAAAATTCGTAAATCTTTTCTTTTTCGAATTATTAGAATTCGAATGACTTCGAAGTACTATAATAGAAAAGATAATCACTATTAATTACTATAACTATAAAGAAAGAGAGTCATATTCATTAATAGAAGAATATTAATAATATCGTAATAATTAATTAATACAATTTTTTCTAACTATGAATTATTCCTATCCTAATCTCAGTATTTTCTTCTTTCTATATTAGAATTTCGTGTAACCGCCCCTAAACGACTGGATCCACATTTCCCCCAAATTCTATCGTAGATTCACTGTATTTTGACTGAAGTTCGATACACTCTTTCTCTTTCTTTTTTTTTAGGATAGGAAAGAAAAAGGGAGCAAAATTGGAGACATGTTACGTAGAATTGTATCTCAAATATTCTTCATTTCTTCACAGATCAATACAAGAATTCAATCAGGATTAAAAAAAGGGGAATGACAAGGCATCCGGAAATAAACGATTAATTTCTATCAATAGACCTGCTAAAGACCCAAACCATAGAGTGGTTAGCACAGGTGCCGTTGAGAGATATGTTTTGATATCTCGCATTGAAAATCCTCCTTCTTCTTTTATTTTTTTTTTCTTATTTCTTTGAATTATTTATTTGTATTGTATATTGTAATACATATATAGTTCTAGTTCGATATTCTAATACATAGATCATAGATAACCCGATCTTTTAGTTCAAGATCATTTGTTTTTGCTTGAAATGAAATTAGAATTAGGAATTACTAACTAAAATGCATATGTACAACGACCCAGCAGATTCAATTTTGCCGCCCCCCTAAAAAAGATGACAAGAACATTCTCTACCTATAAGAGCAAAAAAGAAGGATGTGTGGAAAACAAGACATGGATTTTATACAATGACACTGTACAACAATTTTTAAAAGGGATGTAGCGCAGTTTGGTAGCGCGTTTGTTTTGGGTACAAAATGTCACGGGTTCAAATCCTGTCATCCCTATCTATTCTTTCTCCTATGGACAGTTACGAGGGATTCATTGAGTAAGATCGGGAATTTTTGGACATAATCTTTCATTTTTCAATACTATATGTACACAAGAATCCTCCGGGGTAAAAAAATACTTTTCTTTACAATCGTATCTACTGTTATAGGATATGATATAAGAAAGCGCTCTTAGTTCAGTTCGGTAGAACGCGGGTCTCCAAAACCCGATGTCGTAGGTTCAAATCCTACAGAGCGTGATTCCGTTTATTTTATGTCGAATTACAATGAAAGAATTTAACAAAACAAAGTAGAATTGCAACTGAAATTTGACCTCCTACAAGGAGGAGGTCAATCAAAAAAAGAGATGTTACTCAATCAAAGATCCAACTGATCACCGCGCCTGTATTGTAAATATGCAGTTACAAATAATCCTGTTAAAGTAATAGGAATTAGACCTAAGACGATTCCAAATAGAAAAACTTCAATCATTTCGATTTGTTTTAGGGAATAAAAAGAGAGGTAAGATCTATCCCTAAATATTAATCTGAATTATCCGTGAATCTCAATGAACAGGAATTGGCAATTGACGCGGGAAGGAACCATAGAATACCTGAAATGAAATATTATGAGAGGCTTTGATTTTTCTTTTTGTAAATTGTTTATTGAATTTCATTCATTTCAAATAAGTCGTATCTTGTTCAAACCAATAAATAGAGCTGGGGTTATAGTTGAAGCAGCCAGTAAAAAACCAAAATAACTAGTTAGAATAGGCATGAAAGAGCTAAATTAGATATGTTCTTTTACTACATATATGAATAAAACATTTACCTAAGTCTCAATCCAGATACGACGGTAAGAAAAACAAATTTAAAGAATTCGTTTAGTTCCAATTGAAAGTTCTTGATTTATCAGTCATTATAGACGGACACTAAAAAAAAAAGAAAGCCTTGACTTTTTCAAAAAATATCAAAATATTGAATATTTTCATTTTCTTTTATTTCTTTATTTGAATTTGATTTTGGACCAACTCGATTCAAAGAAGAGCAACTTCTATTACC